AATAGATAGAACATAATCTGTATCATGCCACATCACTTATTTTACTGGATCTTACGGAGCCAGTTCATGCACGACTCGGGTCTGATCTGATCATAGAAAAAATTCTCCTCAAGCAAACCAGCCTATCCTCTGTATGGGGTTTACGTGGTGGTTGGAACAGAGACACGTTTGGTTGTAAATTCCAATGTGGCGGATAAAATAATATATCTGCACGGGCCAATCAATAGTTCAAGCCACACACTCCCATAATCCATATTCTCTTCGGGGAATCACTTCAACTATTCGTATCAAATCAAATAAATAATACAATATTGCGGAGTTGAAGGGAAATATCCAAACACATGTCTTATTCTTTTCAATAATCCATATTTGTAGCAATGAAATACTATTGTCCCTCCCCCCAATTATATATGCTGGATTACCAAAATCTATGATATGTCTTCTCTATAAAGGACCAGAAATGCCTTGTTTACGAATCATTGGGAAGTGCATTAACATAAATACGGCAGTAAGAAGGGGTAATACAAAAGTGTGTAAACTATAAAAACGAGTCAAGGTAGATTGGCCCACACTAGCACTTCCGCGTAATAACTCGACTAAGGGCGATCCTATTACAGGAATAGCGTCGGGTACGCCTGTCACAATTTTGACTGCCCAATAACCAATTTGGTCCCAAGGTAAGGAATAACCAGTTACACCAAAAGATGCGGTTAATACAGCCAGAACCACACCCGTAACCCAAGTTAATTCGCGGGGTTTTTTAAACCCGCCGGTGAGATACACACGAAATACGTGCAAGATCATCATTAGGACCATCATACTTGCCGACCATCGATGAACTGATCGGATTAACCAACCAAAGTTGGCTTCAGTCATTATGTATTGAACAGAGGCAAAGGCCTCGGTAACGGTCGGACGATAGTAAAAAGTCATGGCAAACCCCGTAGCTACTTGTACTAAAAAACAAGTAAGTGTAATCCCCCCTAGACAATAAAATATGTTGACATGAGGAGGAACATATTTACTAGTTATATCATCTGCAATCGCCTGAATCTCGAGACGCTCTTCGAACCAATCATATACTTTATTGAGATAGGTAAACCAAAGGAACTCCCCCTCTGAGAACTGTATATGAAAATTTGATCTCGTACAGCTCAAGCAAAAACACCCCAATATTTGTTGCAACAGAACAGATATGTAATAGAAAGTTTTTTAAACTTCTTATTATTTGCCCCCATATTAAATTAAATATTCTCGGAATATACGAAGGGGAAAAACCCTCAAGCTCTTCTTTGTTCTTTGTGATGATAATGCCAAAATATCAAGTCAGCTCATTCGTCTTTATGTTGGTTGATAGTTACAGGCCTCTTGAATCTTCTTTAGTCCCTATTTTTATTTATTTGATTTTATTATTTTTATTTGTGTCTAATTCGGATTTATTTTTTTTTTTTTATTGATAGGAATTCTCTTGTTGAGACCCTATGAATCGATTGAAACCCCAGATTCATACTAGACCACGATGATTGAGAATAAAGCCCCAAGCTAAGCTCAAAGATTCTCTGAGTAAGAACCATTTGATCATCACTTATTCAATTAATAGAATAGATGGAATGACTAAAAATTCGAAGAAACATCTTATTTCTCCGTTGATCAAAAAAAATAAACATAAAAAAAATTTAAGGAAGAAAAAAAAGCCCTCTGATTTCATTTATTTTATAATTATAAAATATTTTTAATAATTTTTGAGTCCAGTCGCGAGGTCTAAATAGTAGGTATGAATCATAGTTCAAATATTTCTTGATATATTCCATATATTGCTATTGCGTGCTCCGGATACAAAAAAAAATGAATATCCGACGAGGCAGAACCCATCTCTCTCAAGATGACAGACCCACTCTCTGTACTATCAATAGGATCAATTGTAACAAGTCACACACTCATATTCCGGAAATACAGAAACAAAGAAATTCCACGGTCGAACTGCCAGAATGGCCTAGAAATCCAAGTACTTAGTGCTTCATTTTTGGATTGAAAGCCGGGACTTAATTATTTTTATGGACCTAATTCATCGAAATTCCATCTAGTAAAACGGAAGAATTATAAATTTCCAAAATAATAGATAGGAATACCGCAAATAGAGCCATTGCGACCCCCATCAAAGGGGTAGTTCCCCAACCAGGAGCAACCTTCCCATATTCCGAATTCAATGGTTTCAATAAATTCCCTACATTAGTTCGTCTTGGACCAGATCTAGAACTATCCTCAACGGTTTGTGTAGCCATAAATCCTATTGCATTGGTTGAGATCGGTTGACTTTGTATACCATTCCGTTGTAAATAAACGATCTTATCATAGATCCGTTGTGGTCTTGCAATTTTATAATAATGGAAACAGCAACCCTAGTCGCCATCTTTATATCTGGTTTACTTGTAAGTTTTACCGGGTACGCCTTATATACCGCTTTTGGGCAACCCTCTCAACAACTAAGAGATCCATTCGAGGAACACGGGGACTAGTTGAAGTAAAGTAATGAGCCTCCCAATATGGGAGGCTCATTACTTTACTTCAACTTAGATAATGTAAGATAATGAAAAAGCATTTTGCTTTTTTACTTTTTAGTTGGAACCTTAGGTGGCTCTCGAAAAAAGATAGCGAAAAAAATTATTCCTAGAGTCGAGACTAAGAGGAATGTATAAACCAATGCTTCCATAAATTCGATCGTGGTTTACAATTATAGCTTCCACACCTGTTCATTTGGGAGCATCTCCCAGATTAAGAAAGGACAAGAGTCAAGGAAAGGGGCGGTGATTCAAATCAAGATTTCTCTGGTATTCTATATCATATCAAAAAAAAAATCCAATAGAAATAGAGGCGAAAGATACAAGAGCAGTATTGTATCAGACTACTTGTCTCCTTGTAGTTGGATCTCCAAGTTTTTGGAATGCGCCAAACTCCACTTGAGCATCCAAATCTGGGTCAATACCAGCAAAAACATCTCTGAACAAGGTTCTAGCACCATGCCAAATGTGTCCGAAAAAGAAGAGCAAAGCAAACGAAGCATGTCCAAAAGTGAACCAACCCCGGGGGCTGCTACGAAAAACACCATCGGATTTCAAAGTAGCACGATCTAATTCAAAAATTTCACCCAATTGAGCACGTCTAGCATATTTTTTCACAGTAGCAGGATCACTATAACTGACTCCATCGAGTTCGCCACCATAGAACTCAACAGTTACTCCTACTTGTTCGACACTATACTTTGATTCTGCCCTTCTAAAAGGAACATCGGCTCTTACAATTCCGTCTCCGTCTACCAAAACGACCGGAAATGTTTCAAAAAAAGTAGGCATACGACGTACAAAAAGCTCACGCCCTTCTTTATCTCTAAAGATGGGATGTCCTAACCACCCCACAGCTATTCCATCCCCGTTGTCCATCGAACCCGCTCTAAATAATCCACCTTTTGCTGGATTATTGCCAATGTAATCATAAAAAGCTAATTTTTCGGGAATTTTAGACCAAGCTTCTGATAAACTCTGATTTTCGGCTATTCCGGCGCCAACCCTTCGATATATTTCTTGCTGGAAGTATCCTTGATCCCACTGATAACGAGTGGGACCAAATAATTCGATCGGGGTAGTTGCTGAGCCATACCACATAGTTCCAGCAACAACAAAAGCTGCAAAAAAGACAGCAGCGATACTACTGGAAAGGACAGTTTCAATATTACCCATACGTAATCCTTTGTATAGACGTTGGGGTGGACGTACACTAAGATGGAATAGGCCCGCTAATATGCCCAATGTACCTGCTGCAATATGATGAGAGGCTATTCCTCCCGGAACAAAAGGATCAAAACCCTCTACCCCCCACGCAGGATTTACAGATTGTACTTTTCCAGTTAGTCCATAAGGATCGGACACCCATATTCCAGGACCATACAAGCCTGTTACATGAAATGCACCAAACCCAAAGCAAGCTAACCCTGCGAGAAATAAATGAATTCCAAAGATCTTGGGTAAATCCAAAGAAGGTTTTCCTGTACGTTCATCACAAAATATTTCTAGATCCCAATATACCCAATGCCAGATAGCTGCCAAGAAGCACAAACCAGAAAACATAATATGTGCCCCGGCCACACCTTCGTAACTCCAAATACCGGGATTCGTTATAGTCCCTCCTGTGATACTCCAACCGCCCCATGAATTGGTTATTCCTAAACGAGTCATGAAGGGTATAACGAACATACCTTGTCTCCACATTGGATCAAGAACGGGGTCAGAGGGATCAAAAACGGCTAATTCGTATAAAGCCATTGAACCGGCCCAACCAGAAACGAGAGCTGTATGCATTATATGTACAGCAAGCAACCGACCGGGATCATTCAATACGACGGTATGAACACGATACCAAGGCAAACCCATGGAAATACCCCTTTATCAAAGAAAAATAGACACTATGTAACTTTATCGCATTGGAAAAGACTATGCTATGGACCTCTCCCTTTCAGTGGATTATTTCGGAGCAAGGGTTAATATTTATTTAATTCCATTTCGTTGGTAATAATGGAACAATTATGTTCGTAGGAACAAAGATAAGCAGATCTATTCTATACCCGATAAGTACCAATACGCAATGGGGGGATTGGTCCCATTTTCTATGGGCGAAGGCCTAGATACTTGTTCATCGTTCGAACAGCCCGACCCATTCGTAATAATTTTCCCTTATTCATTTCGTCTTACTCTATGAACTTTCTAATCTAGGGATAAAATACGGCATTACGTTTCCACATCAAAGTAAAATATAGTACTTAACTCCCTTTTCTTTCAGTTGATGCCTATTGGTGTTCCAAAAGTGCCTTTTCGGAGTCCTGGAGAGGAAGATGCGGTTTGGGTTGACGTATAGCGCGACTTGTCAGACATATTGGGTCATATGGGATTTCCCCGTTCTCTCCCCCGATCGAGATACCCTCTGTTTCGCCCAAAAAAGATTGCTTGAACCGGCAATAATTTGGAGCGTGAAGTGCAATTAAATATATTTTTTAGGGGGTTCGAGATCAATATTAATATTATTAATTATAAAAATTTATGGTTGGCTTGGTTGGACCAATAAAATGAAGTATCCAGGCTCCGTTCAGAAAATACCCAATTGGTAATATATGTATGATTACCGCTTGTATCATAAGTGATTACTTTAATAGCAAATAGCATATAAGCAATATCAAACAGCCAATCATTTGTCGTAAGAAAGGCATGAAATGAATTGAAAAAAGTCGTACAAAAAAAGTGGTATTGGGGTCATTTGTCCTATATGTGCAAATTAAAATCGGGCGGATCTTTACCCGGAGTAGAACATAAACCTAAAATAATTGAGGGGCCCATTCAGGAACAAGAAAATTACATCGTAATTTGGATTGGATTTCGATGAAACAATACATCAATGAGAGGTTAATTCGATAAGTTTAGTGGATTTTTTTTGAGAGGCGAGAAAAAAAGAATCTTTCTTAAACTTAAAAAATAGAAGAAAAAGCCCCTTCATTAGGAGTTAGAAAAGTCCTACTATAAAAAAAGAAGTCGGGCTGGAATCAGCACATTGATTCTTTTTTTTTTCTTTTCGCAATTTTTTTTGAACCGTATGCATCCAAAGGTGCGTGTACGGCTCTTACGGGATAAACTTTTGTCCTAATCAACCGACTTCATCGAGAAAGATTGCTTTTTTTAGGCCAAGAGGTTGATAGCGAGATCTCAAACCAACTTATTGGTCTCATGGTATATCTCAGTATAGAGGATGAGACCCGAGATCTTTATTTGTTTATAAACTCTCCCGGCGGATGGGTAATACCTGGAGTAGCCATTTATGATACTATGCAATTTGTGCCGCCGGATGTACATACAATATGCATGGGATTAGCCGCTTCAATGGGATCTTTCGTCCTGGTCGGAGGAGAAATTACCAAACGTATAGCATTCCCTCACGCTCGGCGCCAATGAGTTTTTTATTTGAGTGAAAAAAGAAGACTATGCCTTCGCAATATGTAATAGGAATATTAATATTAAGTAATAATAGCATGGCACTTCGAGTTCGATATGAACAAACCATTATTGTTTTTTCTTTTCATAACATGAGATTATGTATCGGGCGAGTAATATGAGACTAAAAGGTATTTATGATTTTATTTTTTCTATCCGGGGTTTATTTCAGCGTCACAAACTTTTTTGTTTTCACACCAGAGGCCTCTTTCCAATATTTATGTTATGAAAGAGTACTAAAATGAAAAAAAAAAACAAGATCATTTTTTTACTTATTTGATCGGATCAAAAAGAAACTTTGGGATTGCTGAATCACATACGAGATAAATGATAAATATAGAAAGCAACGGAACCATCATAGTATTTTTTAACTCCCCCGAAAAGAAGGGTGGTAAATGGATCACTTAAGGATTTGGGTCGGGTGGATCCTATTTCTCTTTTTTCTCGACGGAAAGGAAAAGTAAATTCCATTGTGAAGCCGTATGCAATACGCAAAAAATGCCTGTACGGTTGTTCAATTATATATATTCGTATTTTCTTCTTGTTCTTTATCTCTTTCCTTCGTCCGATCGTACGAGATCGAGGGACCATTCATTATGTTATACATCAGGGTAATGATCCACCAACCTGCTAGTTCTTTTTATGAGGCACAAACGGGAGAATTTGTCCTAGAAGCGGAAGAACTGCTGAAACTCCGCGAAACCCTCACAAGGGTTTATGTACAAAGAACGGGCAACCCCTTATGGGTTGTATCCGAAGACATGGAAAGGGATGTTTTTATGTCAGCAACAGAAGCCCAAGCTCATGGAATTGTTGATCTTGTAGCGGTCGAAAATGCGGGGGATTTCGCGTAAATCCGCGATTCCATTTCGGACCATAATTCAGATGAACCTAAAATATTTTATCTGCTTACCGGAGTAAAAAAGAAAAAAGTCATAATAATCTGGTTAGGATTGATCTAAACCAGCCCATTTTATATACGATTAAGCATGCCAACTATTAAACAACTTATTAGAAACACAAGACAGCCAATAAAAAATGTAACAAAATCCCCCGCTCTTCGGGGATGTCCTCAGCGTCGAGGAACATGTACTAGGGTGTATGTGCGACTCGTTCAGATCATGAGCTGGAACAAACAAAAGAAAGGGATTTTTTTCCAGTATCAATGACCAGTACCAATGAATAGGTTGGAAGAATTCCATTCAATATATAAATCTAAAAAAAAAAAAGCCCCCATTGTGTATGAAATTTATGGTTTCTATTGGTGCAAATCCAATCACCTCAATTGGAGATGAGAAGCAATTCCCCATTGGTAGCAAATGGTTATCCATTAAGCGGGGGAATAGTATTTAAGAAGCAAAAAAATTATGCTCTAACTCTTGCAAAAACGGACTAACAGGGTCAGCTACCTAGCCAACCTTTGTAATTAAATATCGTTACTGTATGGGTAGATCTCATTGTGAAAAAGGCCCATTACTGGATAATTAATAGGTAGAGTCAAAGAATGGGAACTGTACAAGTTACTAATAACATTGATTAAATCAGGAAAAAGGCTCCGGTGTATAGAGAGGACCTCGCCGTTTAAGAAGCAACCATAGAAACGATGAAACCCGCTATTTATTTTATCCATTTACCTTTTTATTGATACTTTATATTATACTCAACTTTATTTATTTATTTGTTTTGTTGATACCTAGTATTAGTATCAATAAATTTCTTATTCGGGGTTAAATGCCTGGAAAAAATCGCGGTTGGGAAGGTCATAGTAGCAAAAGCCATTGGAATTTTTTTTTATACATCGGAAGAATCCGTTTTGTTATTAATAGACCAGGAAAGGGGAAAAGAATGACTGAAAGAAAATAAATCAATTAGTTATTCATCAAAGTTTAATTTGATTCAATGACCAGAATTAGACGAGGGTATATAGCGCGGAGACGTAGAACAAAAATTCGTTTATTTGCATCAACCTTTCGAGGGACTCATTCAAGACTTACTCGAACTACTATTCAACAGAAAATGAGAGCCTTGGTTTCTGCTCATCGGGATAGGGGTAGGCAAAAGAGAAATTTTCGTCGTTTGTGGATCACTCGGATAAATGCAGCAATTCGTGAGAGCGGGGTATCCTATAGTTATAGTAGATCCATACATGATCTGTACAAAGGGCGGTTGCTTCTTAATCGTAAAATACTTGCACAAATAGCCATATCAAATAGGAATTGCCTTTACATGATTTCCAATAAGATAAGATCATGAAAATTAAATAAGGAGATTGGAAGAAATACACCGTAATGATTTAAACGGGGGCCCCGGAGAATGAGCTCCGGGAAGGTAGAGTAGAAATGAATATGATAAAAATATAGTAAAAAAGAATGAACACGTTTCAAAAAAAAAAAAAAGAAGAAAAATTTTTTACTTTACGACTTTTTTCTTACGACGTGACAATCCAATCTGGATTCTCAAATTTTTCGAACAAAAAACCAATCTGAGTTGGGGTTCGGATTGGGGTTTTTATTCAATTGCAATTCAGAAATAGGCCTATCTATTTATTTCTAGTTCGAGGACCTGTAGTTCTAGGAGTCGACTCAGTTCTCTCAAATTGTTTCTCATTATTAAGAAAAGGTAACAAAGATAAAATACGAGCTTGTTTTATAGCAATAGTAATTAATCGTTGTTGTTTCAAAGTCAATCTATTCACTCGTCTAGATAATATTTTTCCTTGTTCACTAATAAATCTACTAATTAAACTCATGTTTCTATAATCAATTCGATCCCCCGACCCAATTGGGGGCAAACGCCTACGAAAAGACCGCTTGGATTTAAGAAAAAGTCGCTTGGATTTATCCATGGTTTATTCCTTATCTTTAAAATCCTATTTCTGAATTCTAATTTAATTTGGGATCCGGCCGAAATAGGATTTGGTTGTTTTATTTTTATAGTTTATTTATATATATATTATGTAATTATTATTATTATGTAATTTATTGCTGTTCCTTGGAGGGGTTACACGCGCGTTACATTACGTTTTATCTATTTCTTTATCTCCCCATGAATTGTATGCTTGTAACAATAGGGACAAAATTTTCTCAATTCCAATCGACTAGGCGTATTGTGTCGATTCTTTTGAGTAATATATCTGGAAATGCCCCGCGATTCTTTATTAATATTAATACCGTTTCGGACACAACTGTTACATTCCAAAATAACTCTTACTCTTACATCTTTACCTTTGGCCATGAACCTCCTTTTTGATTTTTGATTCCCTCAACTCTTCCATTTTCGATCCGAAACGAAGAATAAAAAAAGAAGTTGCTGACTCGAAATCCAATTCTTAACTATTTCGTTGCAATCAAAATCAATTAAAGAAATAAAAATATAAATAATAAGTAATACAACGATTTCTAACTATCAATTAGTTCTCATATTGGTATTTAATTTAAGTATCTTGTATGCTTTTGTTGTCTTCGACCCTTATTTTTTCCATTTCTGCTCTCCCTCTATTAATTCAGCCTAAACCTGAGTTTCGTTGCAGGTGAATCTTCTTTGATTCTTTCGCTTTCCTTCTTTTTTTTTAGGATAAAAAACTGACAGTGACAGAAAGAACAAAACAAAGAAAGGGGGTTTAGTCACAGATAATTTATTGTATCTCTAATCTTCTTCATCCCGAACTAGAATGAAAAAAAGGGGAATGTCAACGCATCTGGGAATAAACGATTAATCTCTATCAATAGACCTGCCAAAGACCCGAACCATAGAGTGCTTAACACAGGTGCCACGGATAGATATGTTTTTATATCTCGCATTGAAAATCCTCCTTTTTTTTATTGTAATACATATATGATCAGATACGTATGTAGTTAAGGATCGCTTGTATTTGTACGCGGAATCCCTAACTAAAATGGATATATATAACGACCCGGCAAATGAGATTTTCCTTTCTTTACAACGGAAAAAGACGCCCACTTACTTTCTGA